GCTACAGCTGATAAAAATCGTTGTTTTGGACACGATAGATATGATATGTAGAAAGCCTATTTTCTAGTATTTATTAGCGGATTTGCTCTTTCTTTCCTTTTTTTCTTTCTATAGTGGAGATAGTCGCACGTAATGACAGATCACGGCCATATTATTTAAAGCTTGTGGTAAGAACGGGTTTCGTTCTAGTGCCCTAAAATAATATTCCAAAGCTTTCGTATGTTCTCCGTTCCTTGTGTGGATAAGACCTATGTTATAGAGTATATAACTTCTATCATAGGGATCAATTTCTAGTCGCATAGCTTCATAATAATTCTGTAAAGCTTCCGCATAATTTCCTTCGGATTGAGCCGACATCCGTTGCGGTCGTCTTCGATTCAAAGAATCTCCGTTCCAGAACCGTACGTGAGATTTTCATCTCATACGGCTCCTCCCTTTTTATGTGCATAATGAGAATAATACATGGAATCATCAAAAAAGATTGAAATAATTTCATTATGAACCGAACGGGGCTAGTGTTTTTACAAGAAATCTCTAACCAACCTTCCTGTAAAAGATCTTTTCTTAACATCAAGTATCTTGGTACTAAATAAAAATGATAACTCTAACAATTTCTTTGTTCTTAACACCCCTTAATTTCCGGGAATTAGTCACTTCAACAGTCTTCGATGGTTATACGGGTATCCAAAATACGAACGAGATGGATATTTGTTGTACCAACCATTCTTGTTAATCCCGATTCCGATAAAGAAAAGGTATAATTTATAACAAAGTTTTCGTATTGTTGATTCCTAGGCGTAGTGCTTCTTTCCCTATGCTGCCTATTGGTACTAGTGAAGTAGGGTTGACCTAACCCATAGGTGTAACCTTTCGCTCAATACTAGAATCTAAAATTGAAGCATCTGAGGCTGCATTAATCGGGGATACACGACAGAAGGAATTGTTTTATTTACAAACTTCACCTTCACAATAAGCGTAGATTTATTTCAATAATCTTTTTATTTCTCTCCCAAATAATGTATCTTTCTCCGAAGACTGAAATCGGTAAAGAAAAAAACATCAAATCGCACCATCTCTGTAATAGGTGAATGCCTCTTTTTCTCCTGAAGTTGTCGGAATTATTCGTAATAAGATATTGGCTACAATTGAAAAGGTCTTATCAATAAAATTTCCATTTATCCGAGATCTGGGCATAGGTAGCAATCCATTCTATAATTTCTTTTACTTACCTCTTGTGGGAAAATGATCCCACAAACAAAGAAATTGTACAGTACGAAATAACATAAAAATAAAAAAAAAATAGATCAATTGATTCGTTCTAATTCATTGATTTAATTTGGTATAAATATTGTAAGTAAAAAGAATAACTATTGGAAAAAGATGGGAGCGCCGTCTTCGCAAGAATGAAATGAATAGATATATATCTTTTTTTAACAGTTTTTCACAAAAAAAAATTATTTTTATCCCCCCCTTGAAGGAAGGGTTTTTCTTTGATGAAAAGTTTTCTATATTTTTTTATAGTTAGAATTGACTGTACGTACCTATCAAAAAATCTAATATGAATGACTCACTATTCACTCGGTTTCTGGGCCATAATCATTATGTAGGAGAGATGGCCGAGTGGTTCAAGGCGTAGCATTGGAACTGCTATGTAGGCTTTTGTTTACCGAGGGTTCGAATCCCTCTCTTTCCGTACCTTTCACCTAATTCACCAATCTTATTAACAGCAATGTATCAAAGCAAATAACAATGGATACCATTATTCCAACGGTTAAGTTAGACCTTTCTTTTATTTTGATATAGATTCTTTATTCCTATGTTCCGCAGTACAGAAAATAACATACTGGAAAGAGTAGACAACAGGGAATGAGAATCTCCCTACCGATCCGTGATCCATGAATGGGAGAAAAATCCCCGTATCAAACTCCTTACTTTGGTGGGTCTTTTTGCTTAGGCGAAAAGGGAAAAATTGTCCGAACCCTTGTTTTATTGTTTTATTTTAATTAGGTTTAAGTCTGACGAGAATAATATTCTACAACCAGCAATTCATTTATTTTCAAACCGACCCATTGACTATCTATTATTTGATTGACTAATCCTTTATATTGGAATGGTTGAAGGGTCAAATGTTTTGGCAATTCCTCGCGGGGGGATGAATCAAGATAATTTTGAATCAGAGCTCTAGATTTTTGTTCATCCCTCGCTGTAATAATATCGTGGGGTTTGCAGCGATAACTTGGTATATCTACTATACGACCATTAACTAAAATATGTCTATGGTTAACTAATTGGCGGGCTTGGGGAATAGTTGAAGCCATACCCAATCGAAAAAGGATGTTATCCAAACGCATTTCAAGTAATTGTAGTAAAACCTGACCTGTTGACCCTTTGGCTTTTCCGGCAATACGAACGTATTTAAGTAATTGTCGTTCTGTAAGACCATAATGAAAACGCAATTTTTGTTTTTCTTCTAAACGAATACGATATTGAGATTTTTTAC